TATGCACTTCCGTGTACTAGCTAAAGCTTTACGTCTATCTGGTGGAGATCATGTTCACGCGGGTACAGTAGTAGGTAAACTTGAAGGAGACAGGGAGTCAACTTTGGGCTTTGTTGATTTACTACGCGATGATTATGTTGAAAAAGACCGAAGCCGTGGTATCTTTTTCACTCAAGATTGGGTCTCACTACCAGGTGTTCTGCCTGTGGCTTCGGGGGGTATTCACGTTTGGCATATGCCTGCTTTGACCGAGATCTTTGGAGATGATTCCGTACTACAATTCGGTGGCGGAACTTTAGGCCACCCTTGGGGAAATGCACCGGGTGCCGTAGCTAACCGAGTAGCTCTGGAAGCATGTGTACAAGCTCGTAATGAGGGACGTGATCTTGCAGTCGAGGGTAATGAAATTATCCGTGAGGCTTGCAAATGGAGTCCTGAACTAGCTGCTGCTTGTGAAGTATGGAAGGAGATCATATTTAACTTCCCAACCATCGATAAATTAGATGTCCAAGCGTAGAAATTAGATTAGTAATTCACGTTCGTTTTATTAGTTTAATTGCCTCGGCTCAATCTTTTTTTGACTAAAAGGATTGAGCCGAGTTTATCTATTGTATATACTGTTTTTGATAGATACATACTTATCTAGATATAAAAAATCTTAAAAAAAAAAGAAGATTAAACACAACTACAATTTTGTATTGTAGTGTTGTGTCCACAAGAAATCCTATACGAAATATGGATTCTTAGGATTGTTGTATTCTTTTCGTGTCAGGGCTTGAACCAAGTATCCCCACTTCTTCTACCCATCCTGCATGTTGTCCTTTTCTTTTCATTCCGTATTGGAATAAAAACCTTTTTTTATTTTATATTAGTATACGAGATTTTACTAAAAAAGTTCTTCATATCGTTCTATTCATAAGCGAAGAACAAATATTTATTTTTTTTTTTATGAGAATTTTACACAATATAAGAAAATCCTTATTTTCATTTAGAATTGAAATTAATAAATTTCAATTCCTTTTACTTAATAATCTTAGCAATTAGCAATTGCATCGATATGCTTTGCTTACTCTGAATAAAAAATGAACTATTCAAAAAATTTTTGCATTTTTCAATTTTTTCATTGAATGACTATTCATCTATTGTTATTGTATTTTCATGTAAATAGAGGCCAGAAGCTCTATGGAAAAATCGTGGTTCAATTTGATGTTTTCTAAGGGAGAATTGGAATACAGAGGCGGGCTAAGTAAAGCAATGGATAGTTTTGCTCCTATTGAAAAGACTACTATAAGTAAAGACCGGTTTATATATGATATGGATAAAAACTTTTATGGTTGGGGTGAGCGTTCTAGTTATTACAATAATGTTGATCTTTTAGTTAGCTCCAAGGACATTCGGAATTTCATATCGGATGACACCTTTTTTGTTAGGGATAGTAATAAAAATAGTTATTCTATATATTTTGATATAAAAAATAAAAAATTTGAGATTAACAATGATTTGAGTGACCTAGAATTTTTTTTTTATAGTTATTGTAGTTCTAGTTATCTGAATAATAGATCTAAAGGTGACAACGATCTGCACTATGATCCTTACATTAAGGATACTAAATATAATTGTAATAATCACATTAATAGTTGCATTGACTCTTATTTTCGTTCTCACATCTGTATTGATAGTCACTTTTTAAGCGATAGTAATAATTCCAATGAAAGTTACATTTATAATTTCATTTGTAGTGAAAGTGGAAAGATTCGTGAAAGCAAAAATTACAAGATAAGAACTAATAGGAATCGTAATAATTTAATGAGTTCTAAGGATTTCGATATAACTAAAAACTACAATCAATTGTGGATTCAATGCGACAACTGTTATGGATTAATGTATAAGAAAGTCGAAATGAATGTTTGTGAAGAATGTGGACATTATTTGAAAATGACTAGTTCAGAGAGAATTGAGCTTTCGATTGATCCGGGTACTTGGAATCCTATGGATGAAGACATGGTCTCTGCGGATCCCATTAAATTTCATTCGAGGGAGGAACCTTATAAAAAGCGTATTGACTCTGCTCAAAAAAAGACAGGATTGACTGACGCTATTCAAACAGGTACAGGCCAACTAAACGGTATTCCGGTAGCCCTTGGGGTTATGGATTTTCAGTTTATGGGGGGTAGTATGGGATCCGTAGTAGGCGAAAAAATAACCCGTTTGATCGAGTATGCTACCAAGCAATGTTTACCTCTTATTTTAGTGTGTTCTTCCGGAGGAGCACGAATGCAAGAAGGAAGTTTAAGTTTGATGCAAATGGCTAAAATTTCTTCGGTTTTATGTGATTATCAATCAAGTAAAAAGTTATTCTATATATCAATTCTTACATCTCCTACTACCGGTGGGGTGACAGCAAGTTTTGGTATGTTGGGGGATATTATTATTGCCGAACCCTATGCCTATATTGCATTTGCGGGTAAAAGAGTAATTGAACAAACATTGAAAAAAGCCGTACCTGAAGGTTCACAAGCGGCTGAATCTTTATTACGTAAGGGCTTATTGGATGCAATTGTACCACGTAATCCTTTAAAAGGTGTTGTGAGTGAGTTATTTCAGCTCCATGCTTTTTTTCCTTTGAACAAAAATGAAATCAAATAGAACAGTTAGCAGAATTAAACAAAAACCCTGAAAAATTAATTTTTCTTTCGAATCGTTTTTTTATCGATATTCTTGTTTACTACTCAGTAAACCTTTATCAACAAGATAAAAAGTGCATTTTTGCTTTTGGGAAGTTCAAATTAGACTAGAAAAATTAAACAAAGTTTATTTTCCTCTTTTGCTTGCATATGTATAGATAATTCAAATAGAGATATAGATCTATAGAGAGTCTTGCATCTTTTTGTTTTTGCATTTCCCGAAAATTCCCTGTTGTTGGATCAGATTCCAATCAATTTTGTAGAAATTTGTAATGGAATAAAAATTTTTATTTATTAATGACTATTAGAAGACAAAAAGAACAAAAAGAATAATAAATCTAACAGGGGGATTATGATAATACATCTTGATTTTGAAAGATGAATAAGTCCATTTATTTAGTTTGGCGTTTCTTGTACCTATTTTTTTATTTTATTTCTATTAGGTTCTATTCTATATATTTCTATTAGGTTGTATATTAGTATTAGATATATATTTACTTAAAGATACTTAGTATAATTATAAAGATACTTAGTATAATTATATAATATATATAATATAAATAATAAAAATACAAGATATTCTAAGATATCTTTAGAATTCAGAATATAACAATAACAGGTACAAATATTAAATTGAGGTACCCCATTTTATGACAACTTTCAATAACTTACCCTCTATTTTTGTGCCTTTAGTAGGCCTAGTCTTTCCGGCACTTGCAATGGCTTCTTTATTTCTTCATATTCAAAAAAATAAGATTTTTTAGATCGGATGAGACCGAATCGTATCACTCCCTTTTTTATTTTAAAAACTTCGATTCGATAAGACCCATTTGGTAGAATATTGTATAACACATAGATTCCTACAAACATAACTAAAAAAAGCTTTTATGCATGTGTAAACGTATTATATGGGTAACTAAATTTGTGCTCTTTTGAAAAATGGATCATCATTGGGCCGCTGTATGAAATTCAAGTCAATGTATTTATTTATTTGTATGTATATAGTTATAGGGAATCATATAAAGGAAGGAGATGTTATTATTTTAGATATAAACAATTCGATGAATTACTCCTAAGGTAAAGGTGCACAACAAAATAGTTGATGAGAGTTACTTTGAAAACAAAAAAAGGAAAGTCATATTTTCTCAATTCCAAAAAATTGTATAACTGGATCTAATATATATGAGTTGGCGATCAGAATCTCTATGGATCGAATTTATAACGGGGTCTCGAAAAACAAGTAATTTCTGCTGGGCCTTTATCCTATTTTTAGGTTCATTGGGATTCTTATTGGTTGGAACTTCCAGTTATCTTGGTAGAAATTTTATATCATTATTTGCGTCTCAGCAAATCATTTTTTTTCCACAAGGGATTGTGATGTCTTTCTATGGGATCGCAGGTCTCTTTATTAGTTGCTATTTGTGGTGCACTATTTTGTGGAATGTGGGTAGTGGTTATGATCTTTTCGACCGAAAAGAAGGGATAGTGCGTATTTTTCGTTGGGGATTTCCTGGAAAAAGCCGTCGCATCTTTTTACGATTCCTTATGAAAGATATTCAGTCCATCAGAATAGAAGTTAAAGAGGGTGTTTCTGCCCGGCGTGTCCTTTATATGGAAATTCGAGGTCAAGGGGCTATTCCTTTAATTCGTACTGATGAGAATTTTACTACACGAGAAATTGAGCAAAAAGCTGCTGAATTGGCTTACTTCTTGCGTGTACCAATTGAAGTATTTTGAAATGAATTCATTTTTAAAGACTAAATGCTTTGGCAGTAGGAAGAAAAAACTAAAGAATTTATTTTTTTTTCAATTGAACATTCATCTATTCTTTTATGCTCATTTTTTTTTATATATTTGATAGAAAAGAAAGGGAGTTTATTCGTCTCGAAAATAGAATCATATTTTTTTTTATTTGAAAAAGTTCTTTTAGTATTGATCGAAAAAAGGGGGAATAACATCCTGGAAATCCAATTTTTTTCTTGATTCAAATTGGAAGTGTATTCTGAGTCTATTTCTGTATTCTTTCTAGATTCAAAGCAAAGACTAAGTATTGAATCAAAAGAAAAAGGGATTATAGGCTCAATACATTCTATTCGAATTAGAATAGAAACTCATGCTCGATAGAAATAGTAGATCTAATAGAATCAATAAATGCGGTAGGTTCATTAACAATTCACAGATTAAAAATGGCAAAAAAGAAAGCATTCATTCCTTTTTTTTATTTTACATCTATAGTATTTTTGCCCTGGTTGATCTCTCTCTGCTGTAATAAAAGTTTGAAAACTTGGATTACTAATTGGTGGAATACTAGACAACGCGAAACTTTTTTGAATGATATTCAAGAAAAAAGTGTTCTAGAAAAATTCATACAATTAGAGGAACTATTCCAGCTGGATGAAATGATAAAGGAATACCCAGAAACCGATTTACAACAATTTCGTCTAGGAATCCACAAAGAAACGATCCAATTCATCAAGATACACAATGAGTATCGTATCCATACAATCTTGCACTTCTCGACAAATCTAATATCTTTCGTTATTCTAAGTGGTTATTCCTTTTGGGGTAAGGAAAAGCTTTTTATTCTGAATTCTTGGGTTCAAGAATTCCTATATAATTTAAGTGATACAATTAAAGCTTTTTCGATTCTTTTATTAACTGATTTATGTATCGGATTCCATTCGCCTCACGGTTGGGAACTAATGATTGGTTATATTTACAAAGATTTTGGGTTTGCTCATTATGAGCAAATTTTATCGGGTCTAGTTTCTACCTTTCCAGTCATTCTTGATACAATTTTTAAATATTGGATATTTCGTTATTTAAATCGTGTATCTCCGTCACTTGTAGTGATTTATCATGCAATAAATGACTAAAAAAAGATTCACTGATCCAATTCTCATTTTTCTTACCTTATACATCATAACCAAATCAAAGTCGTATTTACTTTACTCTTTTTTACCCATGAGGGATTCCTTGTATATTTCAACAAAAAATTTTTCTTTTTTCAGTAAATTTAAATAGCAGAATTGTGGCTAGGGAAGTATATTATCGACCTACCTAACTTTATTGTAGAAATTTTCGGGATAAATGATTGGACCATGCAAACTAGAAATACCTTTTCTTGGATAAGGGAAGAGATTACTCGCTCCATATCTGTCTCACTCATGATATATATAATAACTTGGGCATCCATTTCAAGTGCATATCCAATTTTTGCCCAGCAGAATTATGAAAATCCACGCGAGGCAACCGGGCGTATTGTATGTGCCAATTGCCATTTAGCTAGTAAGCCCGTGGATATTGAGGTTCCACAAGCGGTACTTCCTGATACTGTATTTGAAGCAGTTGTTAAAATTCCTTATGATATGCAACTAAAACAAGTTCTAGCTAATGGTAAAAAAGGAGCTTTGAATGTGGGAGCTGTTCTTATTTTACCGGAGGGGTTTGAATTAGCCCCCCCCGATCGTATTTCACCCGAGATGAAAGAAAAGATAGGAAATCTGTCTTTTCAGAATTATCGCCCCAATAAAAAAAATATTCTTGTGATAGGTCCTGTTCCTGGTCAAAAATATAGTGAAATAACCTTTCCTATTCTTGCACCAGACCCTGCTACTAATAAAGATGTTCACTTCTTAAAATATCCTATATACGTAGGTGGAAACAGGGGAAGGGGTCAGATTTATCCTGATGGTAGCAAAAGTAACAATACAGTTTATAATGCTACCGCAGGAGGGATAATAAGCAAAATTTTACGAAAAGAAAAGGGGGGATACGAAATAACCATAGTGGATGCATCGAATGAACGCCAAGTAATTGATATTATCCCTCGAGGCCTAGAACTTCTTGTTTCAGAGGGCGAATCCATTAAACTCGATCAACCATTAACGAGTAATCCTAATGTGGGTGGATTTGGTCAGGGGGATGCGGAAATAGTACTTCAAGATCCATTACGTGTCCAAGGCCTTTTGTTCTTCTTAGGATCGGTTGTTTTGGCACAAATCTTTTTGGTTCTTAAAAAGAAACAGTTTGAGAAGGTTCAATTATCCGAAATGAATTTTTAGATCTGTGTATTTAGCTTTATCAAATTCGTAAAAAAGAACCAAAAAAATTATCAAAAGCTTTTTTGCCTCTCTTTAGACTTTCTATTCTTTTTCGACCGGGTGTCAGGAATTACTTGTCTGATAGTCCTAATCCTAGTATGGATATTAAGAAGAATTCACTTTACCCCCCTTTTCTTTATTTTTCAATACAAATTTGTATTGAAAAATGGGAGGGGGTGTGATGTAACTCTGTCATTAGTGACCAATTGAAATTGATAGAATGTATCAATAATCAAGAGTTTTTTTCTATTAGAATATAAAAATTTGACTAGATACTAAAATAAGATAAGGAAAGTAAGCGCAGAAAAAAGGGGAACTATAAATCGGCGAAACAACAAATTTTAGGGACTCTAGGGAGTATTATTTGTCTTGCGAGTCTTCGACACAAGAAAAGGACGTCTAAAATTCCTTTTCTTGTGTCGATCTTGTCCTTCTTGATTCCATTCGTTAAAAAATCCTATTCTTAGTTTACATATATATTACTGTTTCTATATATAATTAGAAATTAATAGTATAATAGTAGTTACTTTTTGTAGTTTTATTTATTTAGTATTTCATAAAAATTGAAATAAAACGAAATAAAAAATAAGAAAAAACTTCTATTAGTATAGACAAAATTTTAATGAGAGATCTAATGATAAAAAATATTGTGTCAGCCGGGAAAGCAGGAAAAGGAAATTAAGTTATTCCCCCTTTTTATTCTATCTTTGAAA